TTTTCGCGACGATGATTCTTCTCAACCAACCACAAAGATATTGGAACCTTATACTTTATTTTCGGCGCCTGAGCTGGAATAGTAGGGACATCCCTTAGTCTGTTAATTCGAGCCGAATTAGGCCAACCAGGCAGACTAATTGGAAATGACCAGATTTACAATGTAATCGTAACAGCCCACGCATTTGTTATAATTTTTTTTATAGTTATACCTATTATAATCGGAGGATTTGGAAATTGACTCGTACCCCTAATATTAGGGGCCCCTGACATAGCTTTCCCACGAATAAACAATATAAGATTCTGACTGCTTCCCCCCTCTTTAACCCTTCTTCTGTCTAGAGGGTTAGTCGAAAGTGGAGTTGGCACAGGGTGAACTGTTTACCCTCCTCTATCAGCAGGCATCGCCCATGCCGGAGCTTCAGTAGACCTGGGAATTTTTAGACTCCATCTGGCTGGGGTCTCTTCAATTCTAGGGGCAGTTAACTTTATAACCACAGTCATTAATATACGAACAACGGGGATAACTATGGATCGAATACCCTTATTTGTATGAGCTGTATTCCTAACAGCCATCCTCCTCCTATTAAGACTTCCAGTCTTTGCGGGGGCCATCACCATACTCTTAACAGATCGAAACCTCAACACGGCATTCTTTGACCCGGCAGGAGGGGGCGACCCAATTCTCTATCAGCACCTATTTTGATTCTTCGGCCACCCCGAAGTTTACATTTTAATTCTACCAGCATTTGGTATAATTTCCCATATTATTAACCAAGAATCAGGGAAAAAAGAAGCATTCGGAACACTAGGTATAATCTATGCAATAGCAGCAATTGGAATCTTAGGATTTGTAGTCTGAGCTCACCATATATTCACTGTGGGAATGGATGTTGACACACGAGCATACTTTACATCTGCAACTATAATTATTGCGGTTCCCACAGGAATTAAAATTTTCAGATGACTTGGTACGCTTCACGGAAGACAATTCACTTACAGACCGTCATTACTCTGAGCCCTTGGATTCGTATTCTTGTTTACTATAGGAGGTCTAACCGGGGTAGTTCTAGCTAACTCATCTATTGACATTACCCTTCATGACACTTACTATGTTGTGGCACACTTCCATTACGTCCTATCTATAGGAGCTGTATTCGGCATTTTCGCAGGAATTGCCCACTGGTTCTCGCTCTTCACTGGACTCTCCTTAAACCCCCAATGACTTAAAATACACTTCTTTACCATATTTGTTGGAGTAAATATTACCTTCTTCCCCCAACACTTCTTAGGGTTAAACGGAATGCCCCGACGATATTCTGACTATCCGGACGCCTATACCACTTGAAATGTTGTATCATCTATTGGCTCTACAGTCTCTTTAATTGCCGTATTAGGATTTATCTTAGTTATCTGAGAAGGATTAACTGCAAATCGTCCTGTAATATTCTCCCTGTTCCTACCCACATCTATTGAGTGACAACATAACCTTCCCCCTGCTGATCATAGATATATGGAAATCCCTATAATCACTAATTTCTGAAATGGCAGATCATTGCATAGGATTTAAGCTCCTAATAGAAAGTTATATAATTTTTTTCAGAAACTAATGGCAGCATGAAAAGCACTTGGCTTCCAAGATAGAGCTTCCCCCCTAATAGAGCAACTCATCTTCTTTCACGACCATGCGATATTAATCCTAATCTTAATTACCACCTTAGTGGGATACATAATATCCACCTTATTCTTCAATAAATTAACCAACCGATTTCTACTTGAACATCAAAACATCGAAACAATCTGAACCATCTTGCCAGCAATCATTCTGATTTTTATTGCCCTGCCCTCTCTTCGACTTCTTTACCTTCTAGACGAAGTAAACAACCCAAGAATCACACTAAAGGCCATCGGCCGACAATGATACTGATCATATGAATACTCAGATTTCATAATAATCCAATTCGACTCATATATAATTCCCACTAATGAACTAGAGGAGAGAAGATTCCGAGTCTTAGACGTAGATAATCGCACAGTCTTACCAATAAATACTCAAATCCGAGTTCTAGTATCAGCCGCCGATGTAATTCACTCCTGAACAGTCCCAGCCCTGGGCGTTAAAGTTGACGCAGTCCCGGGACGACTTAATCAAACGAGATTTAATATAAACCGCCCAGGTCTATTTTATGGACAATGCTCGGAAATCTGTGGATCAAACCATAGATTTATACCAATTGTTGTAGAAAGTACATCTACTAAATATTTCCTAGACTGAGCTGCTTCAGCTGAATAACAAACATTAGATGGCCGAAAGTAAGTCCAGGTCTTTTAAACCTGTTATAGTAAAGTAACGACTACTTCTGATGAAATTAAAATTAGTTAATAGATAACATGGCCTTGTCAGGGCCAAATAATCAAATAATTGATATTTTAAAATACCTCAAATATCACCAATATTATGACTTAACCTATACTTAATATTTACAATTACTTTAATAATCTTTATTACAATACTCTTCTATATTAAGACCCCCGCTCTCGCCCCCGAAGTCAGAAAGCCACACCTTAAAAACAAATTAGATTGAAAATGATAACTAACCTATTCTCAAGATTTGATCCCCTATCATCTAGATTTAACCTACCCCTTAACTGATTATCCACTTTCCTAGGATTAATATTAATTCCCTTCTTATTTTGAGCGATTCCATCACGGTGATCCTTATTATGAAGAAATCTAACATCTACTCTTCATAAGGAATTTAAAACCCTATTAGGGGTATCAAATCCAGGAAGAACTATTGTTTTCGTATCGATTTTTTCACTTATCCTATTTAATAACTTCATAGGTCTAATTCCTTATATTTTTACATCAACTAGACACTTAGCCTTCACACTTACACTCAGTCTTCCGCTTTGATTATCATTCATATTATTTGGTTGAATCAATCACACTCAACACATATTTGCGCACCTTGTTCCTGCAGGAACTCCCGGCCCGTTAATACCCCTAATGGTCTTAATTGAAACTATTAGAAATGTTATTCGACCAGGAACCCTAGCAGTCCGACTAGCTGCAAATATAATTGCAGGTCACCTATTATTAACCCTCCTGGGTAATACAGGAACATCCTTGCAATATTCACTACTATCAATTCTTCTGGTTGCTCAAATCCTACTTCTTATCTTAGAATCAGCAGTAGCTGTAATCCAATCATATGTCTTCGCAGCACTCAGAACCCTTTATGCCGGAGAAGTAAACTAATGCCAAAGCATGGACACCACACATACCACCTTGTAGATATAAGACCTTGGCCCCTTACTGGGTCTATCAGAGCCATAATACTTACCACCGGCCTAGTTAAATGATTCCACCAATTTAATATTGACCTATTATTACTAGGAGTTCTAGTTACAATTCTAACAATACTTCAATGATGACGAGACATCACCCGAGAAGGCACCTACCAAGGGATGCATACCTCACGAGTAGTTATTGGTCTACAATGAGGAATAATTCTATTTATTACATCAGAAGTTTTATTCTTCTTCTCCTTCTTCTGAGCTTTTTTCCATAGAAGACTAACTCCTGCAGTAGAATTAGGAACTATATGGCCCCCAGCAGGAATTCAAGCCTTTAATCCATTTCAAATTCCCCTCCTAAACACAGCTATCTTATTAGCTTCTGGGGCCACTGTCACATGAGCTCACCACGCCCTACTTGAATCTAATCATACCCAAGCTCTTCAAAGTTTATCCTTAACTGTAATCCTAGGTATATATTTTACTGCCCTCCAAGCCCTAGAATACTATGAAGCTCCGTTTACTATCTCAGACTCAGTATATGGATCTACATTCTTCGTAGCAACCGGGTTTCACGGACTTCATGTAATTATTGGCTCATCCTTTCTATTAATTTGCCTGTACCGAATATATATATGTCACTTCTCAAACAATCACCACTTTGGATTTGAAGCAGCAGCTTGATACTGACACTTTGTTGATGTTGTCTGATTATTCCTGTATATCTCTATTTATTGATGGGGTAGATAAATATAAATGTTTTTCTAGTATATAAGTATAGCTGACTTCCAATCAGCAGGACTGAACCATTCAGGAAAGACAATATTATCCTTATCTTTATTTATCCTAACCATTTTCATTATTGCCAGAGCCTTAATAATAATCTCATCCATTTTATCTAAAAAAACAATTAACGACCGAGAAAAAAACTCTCCCTTTGAATGTGGCTTCGACCCTAAAGGATCAGCACGTATACCATTCTCTTTACGATTTTTCCTTATTGCAGTAATCTTCCTTATTTTTGATGTAGAAATTACACTACTCTTACCCCTTGTCCCCATTATCTGTATATCAAATATCAAAACATGGATTCTAACGAGAATCTTCTTTCTCCTGATTCTAATTTTAGGGTTACACCATGAATGAAGACAAGGAGCCCTAGACTGGGCCGAATGAAGTTATAGTCAACCACTGACATCTGACCTGCAATCAGAAAGTACCTTACTTAGGTTAACTTTAATAATTAGGAAGCGATAACTTGCATCAAGTTTCGGCCTTGAACTAGGTATAAATTTACCCCTAATTACCATTTGATATTTAGTTAAAACCAAATTAGAGGTTTACCACTGTTAATGGTAATATTGAACTTAAGCTCTAACTAAGAGGATAGCAAGAAGAAACCCAGGTTTCTAACCTTTGGTTTAAGCGGTTAAACTCCGTTTCCATCCTTCACACTCAAAGATAATCCTATCAACCCCACATCTTCAATGTAATGCTATCTTTTTAGCTATCTGAGTTATAAAAATATGAAAATCAAAACCAATATTCATATTAATAAAACTATTATATAAACTTTAATATTATTATCCTGAACTAACTGCATCCGGTTAGAAACCTTCTCGAACAAGGAATATACTCCTTGGCCCCCATAGTACTCTGACCAGCCCCTATCTATGTGCTGATAGAATTTACTACCTAAACCTAGCGGCAAACTGCTTAGCCCAAAAGTAGAGATATAAGGTGTAAACCATATAGAACCTGAAAATACTACACAACTATACTCTTTCAAAGAAGCCAAAGAATAATTCACCGCCATCATATTTAATAAATACCCAATAAAACCCCCTACAGCCCTCACCAAGAGTGCTAATAATTTATATCCTAATCCCATACAAATTATAGAAGGAGCAGGAAATATAAGCCAAGAGAGTAAACAACCCCCAGCAATAGCCCCCGCCCCCAAAACCATTATAGGATATGTTATCACACTATCTTCATCAGATACAACAGAATTAGCAAACAAATTATAATCACCAGAAATTCTATAAAAAACCAAACGAAAAGTATAACACACAGTCAAACCTGTAGATAAAACCAGCAATCAAAAACAAACCCTATTTAATTCATTTATAAAAGCCACTTCTAAAATTAAATCCTTAGAATAAAATCCGGCCAAAAAGGGGCTCCCACATAAAGCCAAGTTTGCCAAATTAATTATCATAACACTTAGAGGTATATGCCCCACTAAACAACCCATAACCCGAATATCTTGATAATCCCCCACACTGTGAATAATAGATCCAGCACTTATAAAAAGCAAAGCTTTAAAAAGGGCGTGAGCCAGTAAATGAAAGAAAGCCAACTCTGCTCATCCTAAAGACAAAATAGTTATTATCACACCTAATTGCCTTAAAGTAGAAAGAGCAATAATCTTTTTTAAATCAGTCTCAAAGTTAGCACCTAACCCTGCTATAAACATAGTCAAACTAGCTAACACTAACAAAACACCCTGACCGACACTACCACTTAACCTAGGACTAAATCGAATCAATAAATACACCCCAGCAGTAACTAAAGTAGAAGAATGAACTAAAGCGGAAACAGGAGTAGGAGCTGCTATAGCAGCCGGCAATCAAGCCGAAAAAGGAATCTGAGCCCTTTTAGTTATAGCTGCTAAGACAATAAAGCATAACAAAAAAGAAGAAAGCTCGCCCTCCATAAACAAAAAATTTCAGCCCCCCGCACCAAACATAACTGAAATCCTAATTAAAATTGCAACGTCGCCAACACGATTTGAAAGAGCAGTTAACATCCCAGCATTTGCACTCTTCTCATTTTGGTAATAAATAACTAAAGCATAAGAAATCAACCCTAATCCATCTCAACCCAACAAGATACTAACTAAATTAGGGCTAATAATTAAAAACCCCATAGATATAACAAACCCAAGAACTAAATATAAAAAACGATTGATATTATTGTCTCTCCCCATATATCCCCCCCTATAATATAAAACTATAGAAGAAATGAATATAACAAAAGATATAAATATTAAAGATATTCAATCTAAAATGCAGGCACCAACAATTCTAGTTCTATTTAGAGTAACAATCTCTCACTCAATAAAATAAGAACAACCCCTGTAAATCATGTTCAGTGACCCTGACATAAAAACAACAGAAATTAATATTAAAAAAACTATACTAGAAACATTCATCTTTAAACTTCACTGCACTACTAAAGGTAGAAATCTACTTCTTCGGCACCACAAACCAATATTTTTATAAACTACTTTAATTAATAATCAGATAAGATCTCTTCAAAATTAAAGCGTTTAAAGGAAGCCAATGTAATATCATAATCAAGTATTCACGAACCTTACCAGAACAACAAGAAAATACCGAACTATAATACTTACCATGTTGACTCAAAGAATATATATATAGGCTGTAAGAAACCCTAAAAAATGAGAGCAAACCAATAAAAATAATAGCTAAACTTGATCAACTAACAACTGCAACAATTAACTGAATCTCACCTAAAAGATTCAACCTAGGAGGGGCCGCTATATTCCCGATTCTCAAAAGAAACCACCACAATCCTATCCTAGGTATAAAATTCAACAAGCCCTTACTAATATACAACCTACGACTCCCCAAGCGCTCATACACCACATTTGCCAAACAAAAAAGCCCAGATGAGCATAACCCGTGGCCAACCATCACTACTACAGCCCCTCTAAGCCCCCACCTTCTCAGCGTACCAATGCCACCTAAAACTAAACCCATATGAGCCACTGAAGAATAAGCAATTAAAGCCTTAATATCTGTTTGACGTAAACAAATCAATCTAACTAAAACTCCACCCACAATCCCCAATCTAATTCAAAATCAAGGAAACCCCAAAGCAACCCCAGGGAAAATGCCACACACCCGTAATAAACCATACCCCCCTAACTTCAATAGCACCCCAGCTAATACCATAGACCCTGCCACAGGAGCTTCAACATGAGCCTTAGGCAACCATAAGTGTACTAAAAATACAGGAAGCTTAACTACAAAAGCAAAAACAGTACAGAAATATCAAATAAAATCTAAAAACCCCGATCTTCTCTCGATTGGTACTAAAAATATCACTAAAGTACCACCTTTATAATACAATATAAGTAAAGAAACCAGCAAAGGAAGTGAAGCGAACAAGGTATAAAACAATATATACACCCCGGCCTGCAATCGCTCGGGCTGGTATCCTCAACCCAAGATCAAAATTATAGTAGGAATTAATGAACCCTCGAAAAAAATATAAAACGTCAAATAAACTACAGAAGAAAAAATTAGTACCAACCTTAACATTAAAAAAACACTCACTACTAAAAAAGAGCCAAAAAAATTTTTATAGTCAAAAACTTTCTGACTTGCAGAACAAACCAACCCTATAATTCAAAAACTAAGTAGAATTAAGATATAACCAACAAAATCAACCCCAAACATTGAGCCAAGCCCCCTAAAAAAAAACTCATTTAAACCACAAAATCCTAAAAAAAACGCCCCCATAAACATCCTCACTTGAAGGCCAAACCAACTCCTAGTCCCACCAATTATCAATAATCTAAAAAACACTATTTTTAACATCTTAAAACACTGAAACTACTAAAATTATCATTCCCATGAGTACGAACAATGGACACCAGTAAAGAAAGTCCTAATGCCCCCTCACAAGCAGCCAAAGTTAAAAAAAACAAACTAAAATATAGATCCCCCCCTACTCTACTAACTAATAAAACCATAAATCAAAATAAGTTCACTATAATGAACTCTAAACTTAATAAAGTGTTCAATAAATGCTTCCGATTAGAAATAAAGGCCAATAAACCAGCGAAAATACCAACCAAAGGAAATAAATACACTAAAAACAGAATTATCATTACTTTAATAGTTTAAAATTAAAACACTGGTCTTGTAAACCAGAACTGGGAACATCCCTTAAAGTGTCAGAAAGAAGGAATCTACCCCATCATCAATTCCCAAAACTAATATTTTTTTATTAAACTACTTTCTGATATAACACTACTAATACTCTCATCTTCTATTTTAATAGGGACATCATTCATATTTACCCGGCTTCAGCACCCACTAGCGATAGGATTAACCCTAATTTCCCAAACCTTACTTATCTCTCTAGCTTCTGGCTCTTACACTAAATTCACATGACTTTCTTACATCTTATTTCTCATTTTCTTGGGGGCTACATTAGTTCTATTCATCTACGTAGCCTCATTAGCCTCTAATGAAATATTTAAATTATCTTATCCAATGTTACTCTTACTAATCACCCCAGCTCTAATAAGAACTCCACTCTTATTAAAAGACGAACTTCTTCAACCCTTAAAACCCATCTCAGAACCTTCCTCTATATCTTCATCACAAATCATTATAGACCCTACATTCTCACTAAGAATAATCTACAGCCCATCAACCTCATTCCTCACATCATTTGTAATCCTTTATCTTCTTATAACTTTAATTGTAATTGTTAAAATCAGCTCTTGCTCCACAGGACCTCTGCGGATATCATAATGTCAACACCCCTGCGTAAAGATCACCCCTTATTTAAAATCGCAAACGGCGCGATTGTAGATTTACCTACCCCAACTAACATCTCCGTTTTATGAAATTTTGGCTCATTACTGGGACTATGTTTAATCATTCAAATTGCAACAGGGCTATTCTTAGCTATGCACTATACTGCCCATATTGACCTAGCATTCTCAAGGGTCACACATATTTGCCGAGATGTAAACTACGGCTGACTTTTACGAACTCTTCACGCCAATGGAGCCTCATTCTTTTTCATCTGCCTCTACATACACATTGGGCGAGGAATCTACTACGGGTCCTTTCTATATATACATACTTGATCTGTTGGAGTAATTATCCTATTTCTAGTTATAGCAACTGCATTCCTGGGTTATGTTCTCCCCTGAGGACAAATATCCTTCTGAGGAGCAACAGTAATTACTAACTTATTCTCTGCTATCCCATTCATCGGGAACGATCTAGTACAATGAATTTGAGGAGGATTTGCCGTCGATAACGCCACCTTAACTCGATTTTTTACCTTTCACTTTCTATTCCCATTTGCAGTGGCTGCGGCCTCTATGGTCCACATTCTCTTTCTCCACCAAACAGGATCTAACAACCCATTAGGAATATCTAGCCAAATAGAGAAAATCCCCTTCCACCCTTATTTCTCTTTTAAAGATATCGTAGGCTTTGTAGTAATAGTTACAGGATTAGTAATCCTGTCCCTACTTAACCCATACCTCTTAGGAGACCCAGATAACTTTATTCCTGCTAACCCTCTTGTCACACCAGCACACATTCAACCCGAATGATACTTCTTATTCGCGTATGCAATCTTGCGATCAATCCCGAATAAACTAGGAGGAGTTATCGCACTTGCTATATCAGTAGCTATCCTATTCATCTTACCATTCACACACAAAGCAAAATTCCGAAGATTGACGTTTTACCCCCTTAATCAAATCTTGTTTTGATCTCTAGTATCTTCCGTTATTCTTTTAACATGGATTGGAGCCCGCCCAGTAGAAGACCCGTATGTACTAACAGGACAGATCCTTACAACCCTATACTTCTCTTTTTACATTATTAACCCCCTAACCCTAATAACATGAGATAAGCTCTTAGACTAATCTACTGCTAAAAGAAAAACCTTTATCTTCACAACGAAAATGTAACGTGTTAATTTACACCACAGCAATACTTCCCAATAACAATAGGCTATTTAACTTTAAGGAAAGTAGATGTTTTGAAAACATCCTAAAAGAGTTCAATTCTCTTAATAGCCCCCGATTAGCACTGCTTCTATAAACATCTTCGCAGCAGCGAAAAAAATACAATAATTCAGGGCTACAGGCAAAAACCTTTTTCAAGCTAAATATATCAACTTATCATACCGAAACCGAGGCAGTGTTCCCCGCACTCATACAAAACAAAAAGCTATGGCCGCCACCTTAAGATAAAATAAAGGCCTTCTTAAAAACCCCCCTAGAAAAAAGATAGAAGTCAAAGCACTTATAAACAAAATCCTAGAATACTCAGCCATGAAAATTAAAGCAAATCCACCCCTTCTATACTCAGTGTTAAAACCAGAGACTAATTCTGATTCCCCCTCCGCGAAATCAAAAGGAGTTCGATTAGTCTCGGCTAACCTCGACACAAACCATAAGATACCCAAAGGAAATGCAGGAATGATAAATCACCCGTAACGCTGATAGTCACTAAACAACTCTATATTAAATCCGCCCAAGAAAAATAAAACTCCAATAAGAATCAAAGCCAACCTTACCTCATAAGAAATAGTCTGAGCAACAGCCCGAAGACAACCCAACAAAGCATATTTAGAATTCGAGGCCCAACCAGCTCCCATTGTAGAATATACCCCAGCACTTATACAACAAAAAAAGAATAATATACCCATCTTAAACGATACCAACCCCATCTCATAAGGCATGACCGCCCAACAAACTAATGAAATAGACAACCTAAACACAGGAGATAAATAATAAGGCACAAAATTTGAAACCGTAGGAAATGTCTGCTCCTTAGTAAAAAGCTTAACAGCATCAGCAAAGGGCTGAAGAATCCCCATATAACCAACCTTATTCGGACCTTTACGGATTTGAATATAGCCTAAAATCTTTCGCTCAAGCAAAGTTAGGAAGGCAACAGCGGCCAAAACCATTAAAATTAAAATAATATAACTAATAAACTTACTAATTAACACCCAAGCCACTACTCTATTACCTATAGTGCTTTACTATATAAATAGATCCTAAATCTAGTGCATTCTCTGCCAAGATAATAAATTAACCTTACCCTTTATTAGCATAAATTTTACAACTACCAAATCCTTTCGTACTAAAGTAATTTTTTAAAAATCAAAAGATAGAAACCAACCTGGCTCACACCGGTTTGAACTCAAATCATGTAAAACTTTAAAGGTCGAACAGACCTACCTTCCGAACTTCTACTCCCGGAGAAAGCTTTAATTCAACATCGAGGTCGCAAATATCTTTGTCGATTTGAACTCTCAAAAGAAATAACGCTGTTATCCCTAAAGTAACTTAATCTTTTAACCTAAAATTCAGGCTCAAACTCTAGAAATAACCATTATATATTTAAGAACAGTTACAGATTTTATTCATGCCGCCCCAGCACAATAGTATATAACCTTAACCTTACATTAACTCTAAAATCGTAAAGCCCAAACTAACTATCAAGTTTTATAGGGTCTTATCGTCCCCTTAAATCATTTATGACTTTTCACACAAAAGTCAAATTCACTCGGATCAATAAAGACAGCCTTCCTTATGTCCAACCTTTCATTCAAGCCTTCAATTAAAAGACTATTGACTATGCTACCTTCGCACGGTTAATATACCGCGGCCATTTAAAACTCCTTCAGTGGGCAGGCCAGACCTCAAACACTTAACATGAGGACATGTTTTTGATAAACAGGCAAAAGAAGAAAATTTGCCGAATTCCTTAATTAATACAATTTTTAATTAAAACCTCAATTCTTAATTAAATAAACTCATCAACAACAATAAACTACTTATTATATCATTATAATACTCTATATTAAATTAAAAAAGTTTCCCTAATACACACAACAAGCTAATAAAAATACATTTTTACCAACGTAAATTATAACACACTCCTATCATGGCCAATCTCAAGCCTAGTCCCAATAATCAAACTAATAAGCTTAATATTACCCAATGAAATTAAAAAGCTCATGCCCCTTAACTTATCCCTTAAAAACAATAATAATTTAAGAGAAAATTAAACTTTTTTCTTAAAGAACCAGATAAACACTAATCGACTAACATCTCACTTCTATCTTACTGTTACGCCACAGTTTTCTAACTGTGCCTAATTCAAAAAAATAAATCTTAATGTTTCGGGAAAACAATAAACACTCCCACAATTTAATAAACCCTGATACAAAAGGTACAAAATTTAATTTTTTCTATCCTTAATTCTACAACCATTCCCTCACAGTACTATTAACTCTATCCCTTAACGACATTTACTCCACAGAACTATATCAACTCAATACTTTTTTACACTCCACTAAATTTTTTAAATCTAAAATAGAATTCTAATTAGCCTACACTAACTAGTGATCCTCCCATTGTAAGTGGACTGCTTTTATTTAAGCTACAGCCTATTAATTCTAGGTCCCCTTTCCAACACACCTACTATGTTACGACTTACCTCACCTTAAAGCAAGAACGACGGGCGATGTGTACATATTCAAGAGCTCCTACCAGACATGCACCATCTACACATATTACAATTAAATCCACCTTCAAAACAACTCTACCGCCACTTATCCATATACTACTTATACCAATGTAATTCATAACGTCCTTATCATGAGCTGCACCTTGACCTAATATATTCAACTAATCTTGATTATAGCAACTTTCTCTAAAAATTACCTAATAATGGCGGTATACAAACTGACTATTACAAGACAAGGCCAGATACTCGCGGACTATCGTTTACCGTACAAATTCCTCTAACCAGACTCGAATACCGCCAAATCCTTTGAGTTTAAAGCCTATACCTATTTACTACTCAAAGGTCCTAATAGTTTCATCTAAGTATAACAGGGTATCTAATCCTGTTTTATACCTTAAATTTCAAAGATCAAAACCCTCAAATTGAACTAAACTTACTTTAACATAACAAACTTCACCATTTAAATTAATAAGATAAATTCATAATAAAACGTCAATACTCCAACCCCGATACACTTTTAATTGCTCTATCAGTATAACCGCGGCTGCTGGCACAATTTTAGCCTGAACTTATATTCGACTACTAGCTCAAAGATCACTTTATATAACCTAATCCTATGTACTGAGAATTTACCTAATTAAACCACTCAGGGTAATTAATATCTACAACTAAACTTAAATTTTCATGTACCTTAAGATAAACTAAAACACAAGCAAGGATCAAACTTATAATCGGCCATAAAACTTATATAACATACTTAACACATAAACTAAAATTCAGTAAAAAGATAAACATAATAATTAATTTATTAGAAACTTATACCTAGCTGCACCCTCTCTAGAAATTCAACTAAACTCATATAAATTCAAAGACTATTAAGCAAACCCCTAAATAAACTGACTTACTAATCTTCCGTATAACAACATAATTTAAACAAGTTTTAGCCAAAACCTCACCCCAATTTCTGCAGTGTACTTATAATCCAAATTTGTTTTAAAAAATTGACTACTGCGAAAATTAGTTTTTAAAGATTTTTTAAAATAACATAATTATAAACAAAATTAAAACGAACCCTAAATTTTAAAACTTATCCAAAAACTAAACTTAACTTGAGTCAAAAAAACCTTTCAAAAAGGTTGATCTTTTAAAAATTTCTTTGGGATAGCGTAGTTTTAAACAAGAATTAGAATCGGGGGAAAGTGATCCTCCTGATCCATCATCATTTATTTTTGAAATATTTATATATAATTTTTTAAATGGATTTAAACCAAACTATTTTTTATAAAAATATATCTGTAATAGCTACTTAATTTACACTCATATCTACACAAGCTAGCCTCAAAAAACTACAAAGTTACCTAAAAACTAAACTTAACTTGAGTCAAAAAAACCTTCCAAAAAGGTTGATCTTTTAAAAATTTCTTTGGGATAGCGTAGTTTTAAACAAGAATTAGAATCAGCGATCAATAAACCCAAATTTTAAAACTTATCCAAAAACTAAACTTAACTCGAGTCAAAAAAACCTTCCAAAAAGGTTGATCTTTTAAAAATTTCTTTGGGATAGCGTAGTTTTAAACAAGAATTAGAATCAGCGATCAATAAACCCAAATTTTAAAACTTATCCAAAAACTAAACTTAACTTGAGTCAAAAAAACCTTTCAAAAAGGTTGATCTTTTAAAAATTTCTTTGGGATAGCGTAGTTTTAAACAAGAATTAGAATCGGGGGAAAGTGATCCTCCTGATCCATCATCATTTATTTTTGAAATATTTATATATAATTTTTTAAATGGATTTAAACCAAACTATTTTTTATAAAAATATATCTGTAATAGCTACTTAGTTTACACTCATATCTACAGAAATTAGTTATAAAAAAATTACAAATCTTAGTGAAATATAAGTTTATACAGATCAATTTTATAAAAATAGATTTAGTTTAATTAAAATTAAGATTTTTTGAAAATTATCTATAAAAGTAAAATTAGAGTAATTTTATAATTTTAAGATCATTATTTAATAATATCTGTCATTTATTATTTTTGAACAACACTTAGCTAATTAAATACTAATAAGATTTTATTAATAAATCTTATTAAATAATTTTCTTTAAATAAACTTATATATATTTATATGATATATAATTATAGTATTATGTTAATATGATTGTAAGGTTATATCGCTAATATATATATATAATATTTATAAATTAAAATTAAATTTTCTATATAGTTAGATTCCTACGTCTTTCACCTATACCCTGACGGTAGGTGAAAGACCCTTCATAGGAATCTAACTATATTATATGGTTTTCTATTAATTTTTTAAGAAAAGATTAGTTATTGATAAGGTTTAGAGTTAACTTTTAAATATAAAATATATCTATGATTATAATAGAGTTACTGCCCAAACGAAATTTCCTTCCTCTTAACTTAAAAAAGTGAATAAATTTAAACTGTATTTTACTTTTAAAAAACGTAACTTTTCAAAAAAAAACACTGTTTTAATTTACTTATTTTATATTCTAATTTTTATTAAATTAAAACAGTTTTTCATAAAAGTTTAAACTTTTAAGTAGTGTGCTTGACAAAAAGATTGCTTTGATGTAGCAAAAATGAGGGACCCTTCCCTCCATTACTAACCCCCCCGTAAGATTCTTTCTGAAGGAGCTTAACCTTCTCTTCAAAGATCAAAGCTTTGCGTGGCTGAACACCAAAAAAGATAAGCTAAGGCTAAGCTAACGGGCTCATACCCCGTATATGAAGAACTCTTCTCTTTTTAATTTTAAATTCAAACCCTAGACGAATTATATTTGGTCTCTCATTAACTCTAGGAATTATTATTGCAACATCATCAAACTCGTGGTTCACCAGCTGGCTAGGGTTAGAGTTAAATCTTCTATCATTCATCCCCATCATCTCATCTAGATTTAACTCCTACTCATCTGAAGCCGCCTTGAAATATTTCCTAATTCAAGCCCTTGGGTCCACAATTATTCTAATTAGAGCAACGTCAATATGATTATTTATAATCAGACCGAATTCCCTCATTCTCGCGGCTCTTTTTTTAAAGATAGGAGCTGCTCCAGTACACTTTTGATTCCCCCCTATCATACAAGGTGTTTCATGGGCCCACTGTATTATTTTAATAGCCCCCCAGAAAATTGCCCCACTAGTCTTAGCCTCATATACAATTACATCACCAATCCCCTGCTACATAATCCAAACCTCATCAATCTTATCGGCCCTAGTTGGGGCTATTGGTGGCTTAAACCAAACTCTACTTCGTAAAATCTTAGCCTACTCCTCAATCAACCACATAGGTTGAATACTAGCAGCTATCTCCCTAAGATCCAATATATTCTTCACTTACATCTTAATCTATTCGATTGTAACTACCTCAGTAGTTTTTCTTCTTTACTCCAACCAAATTTTCCATTTCAAACAAATAAGATCTATCTCAAACACAAAAGCAAAAACTCTCTCATTTATAGCCCTCTTCTCACTGGGGGGCCTACCCCCCTTCCTAGGATTCATCCCTAAATTACTTGTAATTAACTCACTCACCTCGGCCAACCAGTTTCTATGATTAACGCCCTTACTTTTAAGGTCACAAATCACCCTATTCTACTACACCCGAATCATCTTAACTACCCTCACCCTGCACTCCCCGAAAGTTAAAACCCCCGTTAATAACAAGATAAAATCCCCACTCTACACCCTAAGATTTATTAACTTTACACCCCTTCTATTCCCGCTTATATCTTTCTACCAATTTTAAGGTTTTAAGTTAAATAAACTAGTAGCCTTCAAAGTTTCCAATAGGGAGTAACACCCTAAACCTTAAAAGGCCAAGGTTAATATAATACTACATCTTCAGGATTGCAGCCTGACATCTTAAACTTCGACTACAAGACCTTTGAAAAAAGAAGGACTAACCTTCATATGTAGATTTACAATCTACCGCCTAAACTTCAGCCACTCTTTCTTC